CAATATCTTCTTGTCATTTCTCCCCCCCACTTCCGCTTTTTTTTTTTTTTTTAAAAAAAGCGACGAGGTTGCCCTGAACTAAATAATTGTTCCGATGGAACCTTTTCTTCTACCGGAGATTGTACGTGTCGATGTCGATACACGATCCAAAACCCTACCCTCTATTCGTTATTATCTTTATTTCGATTACCACATAAAATGACCATAAATAAAGAGTTTTTTTTATTAAAATTCAAAAAGTATGAATCCACTTTTAGGAATCATTAAATGCTGTAAATGATTGTTCTGATGGATCATGAAATTTCTTTGAAATGGAAGAATCAAATAATTCTCTGTGATGGAACAAAATATCTCTGATTTCCCCCTCGAAAAAATTCTTCTTTTTGGTTTTCAAAGGAATGTTTTTATGTTGCCTTGAACGATGCACTAATCCTTTGAATCCGGTACCAACGGGTATCATCCCCCCTATAACAACGTTCTCTTTTAGGCCTTTCAACCAATCAATACGGCCCCGGAGAGCAGCTTTGGCTAAAACTCGAGCAGTTTCTTGAAAACTCGCTTCCGATATGAAACTTTGAGTATTCAAAGATGCCCTTGTTATTCCCAATAGGATGGCGCGGTAACAGATCGATTCTTCCAAAGCGCGCCCCGTTCGCGCCGCTCGCAACAATCCAATTAGTTCTCCAGGTAAAAAAACATTAGACATTCCATCCTCTGAAACCAACACCTTTGATGTTATTTGGCGTACAATAATTTCTATGTGCCTATTATGGATTTGCACCCCCTGGGATCGATAAACCTTTTGGATCTTATTAACCAAAGATATACGACTTTGCACTATAGTTAGCTCAGCCCCAATCAAGGATCCCCAAGGAATTCCAAGAATTTTTTTTATATGCTCGTTCCAACCCTCAATTCTTTTTTCTAGGTTCATCGATATTGAATCAATTGAACGCATTTCTAATACTTGTTCTACTTTTGGAAGACCCTGGGTTATATCACCGGATCTCGATTTTTCATATATAAATGTAACTAATGTACCTCCTTCGTAAAGGATTTCTCCATAATGACCATGAACAGTTGCTCCTGGAGTGGCCAAATAAGGCTTGGCGGATCTTATTACTACAGAATCCACTTGAACAATCAAAACTTGACCCGATTTGAGATGGGGTCCATTTTTGGCTATACATACATTTTCACAAATAAACTGTCCAAGACTAATTATTGTGGATCTTTCTTCCGAATAATTATGATGGAGAAAATACCAATTCAAATTGAATGAATTCAAAACGATGTTACTGCATGAATCGGGATTCCAAATTCTCCCATTTTCATCCATTAAATAATAGTTAATTACTTGAAAAGTCTGTTTTAAATTTTCAAGTTGCAAATATTTAGTTACCAAAATAGGATTATGAGTTATTAAATAGCCAAATGAATCAAAATTCACAAATTGAAGGACTGTTCCTAAAGGGCCAATCAAATTCCTAATTTGAATTCTAGGATCTTTTTTAATTGATTCTTTTATCACATTGTGATATTTTCCAGCGTTGAATGGACCCATTCGGAAACAATTAGATGATGACAAAATTATCAAAGGTGGGCATTCCTTATTTTTATTTAATAACGTGCGAATAGTTCCTTGATTTGGGCTAAATGATTGTTGCATTTTTGTCTTGGAATAAAAGGGATTGCTATTGGTGTGATCTGACACATTATCTGAATCTGAGATCAATCCTGAGCCGGAGGGATCATTCCTTTTTCTGAGATACGAAATAGGGAATTTCACTAAGTCAATTCTTAGGAAATCTCGAATCAGACCATTTGTACTTACTTCAACAAAGGAAGTATGAGCCTCTTCTATAGAAGAACTTTTTTTGTCTTGATCCCAATTCAAAATTAAACAAGTCCGAACTAATTGAATACTTGTATCAGAAATTCCCCGAATTGGTTTGCCATTTCTGTAAACAATATAATTGACAACTCGAAGTTGCATATTATCCCTTTCTTGTAACAGATCCGGGGGGAAGAGTGTTGCTAAATTTATACTGTCCGATATTTCATATGTCACTACGGGTCGAACTAAAACAAAATACTTTTTCTTAGTAGGTGTGATCCGTTGGACATAGATCCAATTTTTCAATTTTTTGGATTCCTTAGAATTTGTTTTTCCTGTTCCTGGGGGTATCAAGATGCCACTGTGTCGGGATATCTTATCTGTCTCTCCAGGAAAATGGATATCTCCAGAAAAGATTTTCAGTTCAATCCTTTTTTTTTTTCTCTCCACTCGGACTAATCCGCCCACTCGGCTTCTTGTATTTAAAGCGATTCGTGTATCTACTCCAATCAGACTATTGTTCCGTACCATTATCGAAGAAGATTCAGGTAAAATATGCACTTCTTCGGGAATGAAAAAAAATCGATTTAGTTTCATTTGGTATTTTTGGTTAAATTCTTTGATTCCTCGATACTCAATCAAATCCTCTTTTTTAACGATTGA